TTCGGGAACATATACTTTGAGTTTTAAAGAGAGGGTTCGAAAACATATTTATTCCGACTCAGAGGGCGAAATGCACTGGAGTACTGACGTCTCCCATGCACCTGAATTTATATATAGTAATGTACATCTCTTACCAAAAACAAGCCATCTATGGATATTATCAGGAGGTTCATCCAAATCCAGTATAATTCCCTTTTCGATACACAAGGATCAAGATCAAATGAACGTTCATTCTCTTTCTGTCGAACAAAGATATATTTCTAGCCCTTCAGTAAATAATGATCACGTTAAACAAAAATTCTTTAGTTCAGATTTTTCAGGTAAAAAGGAAGGTAGGATTCCTGATTATTTAGAACTTAATCGAGTCATATGTACTAGCTATTGTAATCTCATATCTTCGGCTATTATCCACGGGAATTCTGATTTATTGGCAAAGAGGCGAAGAAATAGATTCATCATCCCATTCCAATCGATTCAAGAACGAGAGAAAGAACTAATGCCCCACTCCAGTATTTCAATTGAAATACCCATAAATGGCATTTTCCGTAGAAATAGTATTTTTGCTTTTTTCGACGATCGCCAATACCGAAGAAAGAGTTCAGGAATTACTAAATATGGGACTATAGGGGTGCATTCAATTGTCAAAAAAGAAGATTTGATTGAGTATCAAGGAGTCAAAGAATTTAAGCCAAAATACCAAATGAAAGTAGATCGCTTTTTTTTCATTCCAGAGGAAGTGTATATTTTCCCCGAATCTTCTTCCCTAATGGTACGGAATAATAGTATCATTGGAGGAGATACACAAATTACTTTAAATACAAGAAGTCGAGTAGGCGGATTGGTCCGAGTGGAGAAAAAAAAAAAAAAAATAGAACTGAAAATCTTTTCTGGAGATATCCATTTTCCGGGAGAGGCAGATAAGATATCCCGACACAGTGGTATCTTGATACCACCAGGAACGGTAAAAACAAAGTCTAAGGATTCCTTAGAAGTGAAAAGTTGGATATATGTCCAACTTTTCACACCTACCAAGAAAAAGTATTTTGTTTTTGTTCGCCCAGTAGTCATATTCGAAATAGCGGATGGTATAAATTTAGAAAGACTTCTCCTCCAAGCCCCATTGCAGGAAAAGGATAATCTGAAACTTCGAGTTGTCAATTATATTCTTTATGGAAATGGTAAACCACGTCAGGGAATTTCTGACACAAGTATTCAACTAGTTCGGACTTGTTTAGTCTTGAATTGGGATCAAGACAAAAAAAATTCTTTTATCGAGGGGGCCCAAGCTTCTGTTGTTGAAGTAAATACAAAGGGTCTGATTCGTGATTTTCTAAGAATCAACTTAATGAAATCCCCTATTTCATATATCAGCAGAAAAAGGAATGATCCATCAGGGTCAGGATTGGTCTCTGATAATGGGTTAGATCGTCCCAATATTAATCCACTTTCTTCCGTTTATTCCAAGGCAAGATCACTTAAAAAAAATCAAGGAACTCTTAGTACATTGTTGGATAGAAATAACGAATGTCAATCGTTGATGATTTTGTCATCATCTAATTGTTTTCGAATGGATCTATTCAATGGTGTAAACTCTCACAATGTAATAAAAGAAACAATTAAAGGAAATCCTAGAATTCCACTTAGGAATTGGTTGGGCCCCTTAGGAATAGCCCTTCAATTTGCGAATTTTTATTCATTTTACCATTTCATAACTCATAATCAGATTTCCGTAACTAAATATCCGAAACTTAACAATTTAAAACAGACTTTTCAAGTATTTCAATATTATTTAATGGATGAAAAGGAGAGAATTGTTAATCCCGATCCGTGCAGTAAGGGTGTTTTGAATCCATTCAATTTGAAGTGGTATATTCGCCGTCATAATTATTATCATAATTCTTGTGAAGAAAGATTGACAATAATTAGCCCGGGGCAGTTTATTTGTGAAAATATATATATGGCCAAAAACGGACCACACCTAAAATCGGGCCAAGTTATAATTGTTTACGTTGACTATGTAGTAATAAGATCGGCTAATCCTTATTTGGCCACTCCGGGGGCAACTGTTCACGGCCATTATGGAGCAATCCTTTATGAAGGAGATACGTTAGTTACATTTATATATGAAAAATCGAGATCTGGTGATATAACACAGGGTCTTCCAAAAGTGGAACAAGTGTTAGAAGTGCGTTCAATTGATTCAATATCGATAAACTTAGAAAAGAGAGTTGAGAGTTGGAAGGGGTGTATAACAAGAATTCTTGGAATTCCTTGGGGATTCTTGATTGGTGCTGAGTTAACTATAGCGCAAAGTCGTATCTCTTTGGTTAATAAGATCCAAAAGGTTTATCGATCCCAGGGGGTGCAGATCCATAATAGGCATATCGAAATTATTGTACGTCAAATAACATCAAAAGTCTTGGTTTCAGACGATGGAATGTCTAATGTTTTTTTACCCGGAGAACTTATTGGATTATTGCGAGCGGAACGAACAGGACGCGCTTTGGAGGAAGCGATCTGTTACCGAGCCATATTATTGGGAATAACAAGAGCATCTTTGAATACTCAAAGTTTCATATCCGAGGCGAGTTTTCAAGAAACTGCTCGCGTTTTAGCAAAAGCCGCTCTCCGCGGTCGTATTGATTGGTTGAAAGGCCTGAAAGAAAACGTTGTTCTAGGTGGTAGGATACCCGTCGGTACCGGATTCAAAAGATTAGTGCACCGCGCAAAGCAATATAAGAGTATTGCTTTGAAAATAAAAAAGAAGAATTTATTCGAGGGGGAAAGGAGAGATATCTTGTTCCACCACCGAGAATTATTTGATTCGTGCATTTCAAAAATTTCTATGATCCAGCAGAACAATCATTTATAGGATTTAATGATTCCTAAGAGGGGATTTATCCTTTTAACTATCGATTGTCTTGTGATTTGTTAGATGGGATTTGTGTTAATAATAATAAAGAAATAAAGATAATACGTAATAGACAGACATTAATCGCTTCGTTCGTATATCAATGTCCAATTTCCGGGAAAAGGGAAAGTTCCGTCGGAACAATTATTTATTTCAGGGTACCCCGTTCTTTTTTTTAAAAAAAAAAGAGAGGGAGAAGGTGTGGGGAGAAATGAGAAGAAGATATTGGAACATTAATTTGGAGGAGATGCTGGAAGCAGGAGTTCATTTTGGTCATGGGACTAGAAAATGGGATCCAAGAACGGCACCTTATATTTCTGCAAAGCGTAAAGGTATTCATATTACAAATCTTACTCGAACTGCTCGTTTTTTATCAGAAGCTTGTGATTTAGTTTTTGATGCAGCAAGTAGCCGAAAACAATTCTTAATTGTTGGTACCAAAAAGAAAGCAGCTGATTCAGTAGCGCGAGCTGCAATAAGGGCTCGGTGTCATTATGTTAATAAAAAATGGCTCGGCGGTATTTTAACGAATTGGTCCACTACAGAAACGAGACTTCAAAAGTTCAGGGACTTGAGAATGGAACAAAAAACAGGAAGACTAAACCGCCTTCCGAAGGGGGATGCGGCTCGATTGAAGAGACAGTTATCTGACTTGAAAACATATCTGGGGGGGATTAAATATATGACGGGGTTACCCGATATTGTAATAATTCTTGATCAGCAAGAAGAATATACGGCTCTTCGAGAATGTCTCACTTTGGGAATTCCAACGATTTGTTTAATTGATACAAACAGTGACCCGGATCTGGCAGATATTTCGATTCCAGCGAATGATGACGCTATTGCTTCAATCCGATTAATTCTTAACAAATTAATATTTGCAATTTGTGAGGGTCGTTCTAGTTATATACGAAATCCCTGATTAATTATAAGATAAATAAATATAATAATAAGATAAATAAAGAATTTTGCGAACTATATGAATTTATGGAATTGGTTCTTATTTCTGAATCGCACAAAAACAAAAGAGATAAAAAGAACTGGGGATATTCTGTGATTAGTTGTTATTCAAAATAGAAAATAAAAATGGACAACGTTAAAAAAAAAAAAGATAGTTGAATCAAAATAATTCCTTTTTTTTTCATTCAGAGGGCAATATGAATGTTCTATCATGTTCCATCAACACATTAAAGGGGCTATATGATGTATCCGGTGTGGAAGTAGGGCAGCATTTCTATTGGAAAATAGGGGGGTTTCAAGTCCATGCTCAAGTACTTATTACGTCTTGGGTTGTAATTGCTATTTTATTAGGGTCATCCATTGTAGCTGTTCGGAATCCACAAACCATTCCGACTAATGGCCAGAATTTCTTCGAATATGTCCTTGAATTCATTCGAGACGTGAGCAAAACTCAGATTGGAGAGGAATATGGTCCATGGGTTCCTTTTATTGGAACTCTCTTTCTATTTATTTTTGTTTCTAATTGGTCTGGGGCCCTTTTACCTTGGAAAATCATAGAGTTACCTCATGGAGAGTTAGCTGCACCTACGAATGATATAAACACTACTGTGGCTTTAGCTTTACTTACGTCAGTAGCCTATTTTTATGCCGGCCTTAGCAAAAAAGGATTAGGTTATTTTGGTAAATACATTCAACCAACTCCGATCCTTTTACCCATTAACGTTTTAGAAGATTTCACAAAACCCTTATCACTTAGCTTTCGACTTTTCGGAAATATATTAGCGGATGAATTAGTAGTTGTTGTTCTTGTTTCTTTAGTGCCTTTAGTGGTTCCTATACCTGTAATGTTTCTTGGATTATTTACAAGCGGTATTCAAGCTCTTATTTTTGCAACTTTAGCTGCGGCTTATATAGGTGAATCCATGGAGGGGCATCATTGACTAATTTTCGAAATAGTTTTTAGAGAATCGCCTTGGTGAACATAAATATAAACATACCTAGACAAAGGGGTCTATACGATCTCGAGGACTAGTAAAAAAGATTACGATATTCGAGAATTGTAAAAAAAAAGGAAAGAGATCTAAAAGATCTTTTTCCTAAACTTCATTTTACCAATTTAGCCCCCCTTCCAATTCAATGAATATTCTCTTTAGAGTGATAGTGTCTTGATTGTTTTATTCATTCAATTCCAATTTTAGGAGTCATAATCCGAATAAGAATTCTTTATTTGATTTGTTTACAATATGCGATTAGACTTTTCTAGAGCCATTCCCATTTCAGTCGGGTTTTTTATTCAATTCACCGATTGACCAAAACAAAATATTGAATATTAATAAATAATCAATTACATCAACTTAGATCACTTATATTTTTATACAATGATTTACAATGATTCAGCCTAAGGAATTCGTCCGTTTAGTGTCCATTTAGATTGATTTTATCCATCTGAGATAATGATAAATAAAAGGAAGAGAAAAGTTTACAGATTACAAAAAAAAATGGGTTGTTTAGCAGAGCGGGATCAAACTAGGTGTAGGGAAATATATAATGGCTATAAGCCAACTTTCCTGTGTAGATGTTTTGAAAAATGATTTTATAATCCGATTGAATCTAAGATACGAAACGAATAGTTGGTTTACGTTATGGACGAAAGACATGTATATGGAATATTAGGCATTAACTAGTTATATATTAGTATTAGTTAAAAGATATATCATTAGTATTAGTTAAAAGATATATCTAATCGGCCATATTACTGGGAGTTTAGATCGAGATTCCAATAAAAGTCCTTCTTTTCGGTTGTAAAACTGTAATTGTGAATTGAATATTGAATAAAGAAATTAAATCCCGAAAAGGAGCGAAGAGTTTGAATTCAAAGAATGGCTCGGAATAAAGAAAGAAATGAAAAAACAAAAGGTTGTATGAATTCACAAAAACGCAATGGGCAGAAACTCAAAATAAAAAAGAAATATCAGATATCGAAGTAATTCTAATGATTTAATAATATTATTTATTACTTCAATTTGAAATTTTGAGTTGTTTCGACTGTATGAAAATCTTATCGCTGAAATAATTAAGTCATAGTTTATTGGTTGATTGTATCATTAACCATTTCTTTATTTTGTTGCGAGGAATTTATTATGAATCCATTGATTTCTGCCGCTTCCGTTATTGCTGCTGGGTTGGCCGTTGGGCTTGCTTCTATTGGACCTGGGGTTGGTCAAGGTACTGCTGCAGGCCAGGCTGTAGAAGGTATTGCGAGACAGCCCGAGGCGGAGGGAAAAATACGAGGTACTTTATTACTTAGTCTGGCTTTTATGGAAGCTTTAACAATTTATGGATTGGTTGTTGCATTAGCACTTTTATTTGCGAATCCTTTTGTTTAATCCTAAAAATACGTATTTTTTTATTTTATTGACTTGTGCTTGATGCTTGCTTTTTCAAATTATATCAAGATTTAACTCTTTATTTATTTTTCTTTATTTATTTTTAGTGGGACAATTATGGTATGGGAAGGACTGATTTGAGAATGAGGAAGTAGTATACGAACGAACTCGCTTTCTTCCTTCCCCCTTCTTAGTCCAATCAAAACCTTTTTTAGGAAGTGTTGCAGGACAAATAAAAATTCGCAATTAACACGAGACCTAGTACCAAATTATAATAAATATTGTTCTTATTAGAAATTAGAAATTTCTAATTACCGAAAAAAGGTAAGTAAATGAATAGAATACAGATAAATGCATAAAAGAACAATAATATAGAAAATATCAATATAAATATGTATATAGAAAAATAGAAATATATAGAATAAAAAAGATAATTTAATTAATCTGTCTATATCTATAAAATAAGAGGAGATCCATATGAAAACTATAACCGACTCTTTCGTTTCTTTTGGTCACTGGCCATCCGCCGGGAGCTTCGGGTTTAATACCGATATTTTAGCAACAAATCTAATAAATCTAAGTGTAGTTCTTGGTGTATTGATTTTTTTTGGAAAGGGAGTGTGTGCGAGTTGTTTATTTCAAGAATACGCTGGATTGAACCAGATGACCTCTTTTTTTTTCGGTTTAACTAGGAAAGAAAAGGTGCATGGTCCTGCGAATTACTTCTGAATAAATTAATAAATGAATAAATTAATAAGAAAATCGTTAAGAACCATAGCATTTCGCGGTTCATTGGTAAATAGACTTTGATTCTCTATCAACCAATAACGTGGGGCCATTAATTTAATATGGTTAAAGCTAAACTGTTTGAAGTCCGGATGCAGCAAAGTACTCTTTCTACTACTATGTTAATAGATAAATGGGTTCAAAATTAAAAATGAATAGTTGGAAATTGTTTTCGATAGAGAACACTCATGTCGAAAAAAAATGATTTGAACCCTCCCTTTTTTTTCGAAAAACGGGGATCTCCCCCATTCTTATCCAATGCTGAATCGATAACCTATGCATAAAGTAAATTCTTTGGATTGGAAGAAAAGAAAAAAAAAAAGAAACAACTTTACTGACAATTATAATTATGTAGTTGACTGAGAATTATTTAGTTGGTCAGAAGAGTCCTCCGAGTATTCCGATCTTGGGTTAGTGATTGGTTTTGCTATTTTTTATTTTTGAGTATGAATTATG